CGAGACTCTTTCATAGAATTCCAACAATTTCTCCCGCTCCTCAAAAGCCCACAGGAACGGAGTTAATGCTCCCACATCCATAGCATGAGTAGTTAAAGCAAGTGAATGATTTGAAATTCGAGTTATTTCACGGAATAACACTCGTATATATTGAGCTCGTAATGGTACCTCGCAATTCAAAAGTTTCTCTACAGCTGAAGAATGAGCGTGTTCTTGGGCCATCATAGAAACATAGATAGGGTCGAAAACGGAACGAAAAACGAAACTTTACGACAGCTTTTTCGTACACGTTCACTTGCATCACATACACAAGTGCTCTCTGAACCGTGCAATAAGGTCACCCATAACACGGCTCTCCCACTTGAGTTACTTTAGCCCCAGGCCATGCTATTCAATGATATTGGAAAAATGGCAGCGTAACGTAAGAACTAGTATTGAAAGCTAGTCCCCTTTTGAGGGAGGGAAAGCCTTTCAATAGGAGCCCTACTTCCCTCGACCTCATCACTTCAATTGTTGCGCAAATTGATTTCTTAGTCACCGGGCGGAGCGCGCTTTTGGTACTTTGCTTATAGCTTTTTAGGTTATGCAATAGAAGGGAGGCAACGCTCTGGGCTTGCAGAAATGAATGGATCAGAAAGAAGGGGGCTGGATTCAATTTCCAGGCCGGGCGGGAGGTGAAGACCATAAGAGAAGATTGCCCTCCCGGCAAGGAAGAGAGGAAAAAGGCGCTGTCATCTATCTCGACCCATTCCATGATTTTCTCTGTATGAGGACCTCCTTCCCTTCTGCCCACTCTCCGTTCACACAGTTCTCAAAGCAGAGGAGGAAGGGTGGGCAGAAGGTACCACGAGCCCTCTGTCCCACACATCTATCCAGAAGCAAGTGTAGTTCACCGGTTCCACCGAATGCTCCTATCTCTCGGCAAAGATCGTGTGAGTGTGCAGTTATGCTTCGGATGCTTCGCAATAGATCGACCCAGTTCCCGTTCTTTTCCGGTGCACTCGCTTTATATCTCCGATACACAAGGAAGGACGCGGTGGGAAGGAAGCAGCCCTAGCCTCTGTCCGGCCGATCATTCCGCTGGCATCTTGCATTCACGCCTCCGTTTGACTGCCGCTCGGGGATGTAGTTGTAGATACGTTAGTCAACGTGGGTCGTTGGCTCCACCTGTTCTCTCCTTCTACGACATGCTGTTGTTGTCGCCATATTCCATATGTCACTTAGTCATCTCTGCCTCGCTGCGGGTCAGCACCTCCGAAAGAAACGGAGGACTTCATTCAGTGACTCCGCGATCGCCCTCTGAACGATCAGAATAAGGTAAAGCTTGAAGATAAGTTTTGTACTCTATTAATTTCTCAGTCCCTCTAGTCGGGTGGGCGCCGGCCGGTCTTTCGGCCAGATCCCCCTAAAAACCGTACGTGCGGGTCTCCCCGCATGCGGCTCACGCCATTCGAGGTGGCCCAGCCCAGCATTCATTCGCAAATCCTGTAGTGAAATTGAGACTGCTCGACCTCGGAAGCTAATTCGCGTGTAGGCAGCGCTGTCTGTCGTACGGTTGACTTTATCATCTATTCATTGAATAATTGACTTTCTTACATTTTATATATAGGCTCGCTCCCTCTTTTTCCAAGAATTCATTCACTTCCCTTAACTTCATAGGGCTTTCTATTTCTATAAGAGGGGAAAAGCCTTCCATTTCCGTCAAATGACCCGGCCTCCCCTGGCTCTTCCACCGTCCGGGATCCCTTTCCCCCTATGCTCACCCGGCGCAGGCCTACCACGCTTCGCGCCTGCGGCGTTTTCGCCAGACGGTCTTTGCCTGTAGTGCCATCCTCCCCGCTGGCTGTATGGGAATTTCTCTCCTCTCCTTTCAGTCGAGTTCCTAAAGCCCCTCGACGCTGCCTTCTGTTAGGCTATAGATTACAGGAACAAATGTAGTTGAATGAGACAGCAGGCGGGTTACACGTTCCACTACGCCGAGATGTGAGGTGCAGGTGATGATGATCACCCCGGGGTATGCGCTAGCGCCCTTGACAGGCACTCCAGGACCCGCCAACGCTCATGAAACCCGGGTCGGGCGGTCCTCCATTCATCCGACCAGAGGTGTGGATAACGAGGCCACCTTCACAACCTTCTCCCCTCTGTCCCTATGTTGTAGTAAGGTAGGGCGGTTCGCTTGAGTTGCTCAACCGCCCCTCTCTTTTCAGTCGAGTGACTTCGCCCCTTAGCCCGGTGCTCATGACCCGCTACGGAACCTCCACCGTGCCGGGGGACCAAGCAGGGCATAGCTAGCGGCATAGGAGCCGACTCGGCGTCAGCGGCTTCGTGCCGCACTGGAGTGATCCAATATGTGGTTCCGCACGTTCCACCACTTCTCCGTTCATTTCCAATACTAATCGTGAAACACCATGAGCAGCAGGATGTTGAGGTCCAAAATTCGAAGTAAAATTTTTGATTTGCCTTTTCCTAGTCGTCATGGGAAAGAAAGGCAGAAATCTGAAAGAGATGATTCCCTGAGATCTTGTCCAATACCACTTGTACCAGAAATGCATCTCCTTCGACGACCCTTCCACCCTAGTCCCCCTCCCCTTATTACGCTTGCTTGGACCCCGCCCCACCAGCTTTTTTTTACACAGGACTACTACTTTACAATCTAATTTGATTGAAAGCTCTCAATCAAATTAGAGATCTCCCGCCATATTGGACTTTTTGTTTTTCCAATACAGTCGAGGACTCTTTTAAGATGACTTAAACGGCTCCCATTTGAGGGGAAGCTGTTCAGATCCCCGAAGTAGGCAATACCTATGCGAATATCGGAATCTTCCTTTATCCGAAGGCGCAAAGCCCTCTTTATATAAAGAGAGGGCTTTATCAACAATGCTTTCTATCTTTTTAGAGCATAAGTTGAAATGGCCTTCTGTTAACCGCCACTCCTTAGACGAAATCAGATCCTTCAAAATCTTCTTTTCATTTTCTATTTGCTGCTTGTCGAGAGTTTGGAAAATCTCATCTTGAGATATTTAGCTTTCGACCACGGGAAAAGAAGCTGAAATAGTAGGAGTTTACCTTATAGCAGGACACTCGCCCGTTGACAACTCTTTCTTAGGTTACTAATCGGTGACTTGCTTCGCCCAGGGGAATCTATACTGTTTCATCCCTGTTGGTTCAGGCCTCCTCTTCCATCCCGTGTTTTACTTACATTCAAATTGAGTGCTTTTTTTTTGTCTCCACTTGAGTCTTAGTTACTGGTAGCAATTTCATGACATTGCCCCACTGTAACTGGACAGCCAAATCGTACATCCTAAATATTATCCCGTACCTGAACGAATCATCCATGTTCGCAGGTCGGTAATATGTACGGATAAAGAAAGATCGGCACATCCATAAAGACTTCAAGCTCTATACTGGCACTAAGCCTTAGCATACAATTCCATCTTTGATACTCCAGATAAAGCTTCATCCACCTATGGTACAGAGTGTATTCATTGAATACTTCCATACCTGGATAGGCGAACACCTCACTAGGAGGAAGTCTCGACTGAAAGAAGAGGAGGAAGGATAGACATGTTCTGCCGCATACCACACCACCATGTGATGTGATAGGGCGAAGAGGGGCCAGGAAGAATAGTACCCTAGTGGTTGTCTAGCAACAAAGCTAACCTTTGCGGGTTGAAGGCTATGTCCGGGACGCCCGTCGATTCGTTGAATTTTGCTACAGCGAACAGCCGTCTCTTCCCGTCCCCTGTACACGACGAACAAAGTCGTCCAGGAATCGAAGGCACCCCAAGGTCTTCTGAAGCGGGCAGCAACTTCTCGAGCCTGCGCACAAACCACTCTAAAGATGAGTACGTTAGCTCATCATTAGAGCTGTCGTACGGGTACCTAACAAGATTCCAATTTTTTTGAAGATGGCATAAATTGATTATGAAGATTGAGACGAAGGTTCCCGCGGTTCAGAATGAGCTTCTGCGCCGGAAGCCCCCGAATCTTACTCAGTGGGCATCATAAAGAGCTCTAAAGGGGAGGAGAGGACCTATACCTAGGAAAATAATGAGTCAAGCCTGAAAAGAAAGTCGAACCGCGAAGGCAAGTATCCTCGCCCCCGCGATGGGGGAACTTTCAATAAAGCACAGTAGAGTGCTTTACCTACCAGAGGTATCTATAGAATGAAAGAATCATTTTATGCTTCCTTGGCCATGTACAACATGGATTAGCATTATGTCATTCCTACAATTCCTACAAGTGATCCACCTTCCAGTATTTGAAGTAGAGGACTTCGATATATTATATAATATGTTTCTTTCCATTCCTCGTGAGCCACTTATTTCTCCGAAACAAGAGATCAAAGTGATTTTCCTCCTTTTTCCCAATAAGTCGACGGCCTTACACCATTGGGATACTTCGAATAAACTAGCGTACATATAGGATACACCAGTGCTAAAACCTTTTCTCAAGAGATCTTCCAAACTGTTGGGGTCCTTGCTCTGGATGGTCTTCCCCCGGTGTGAAAGCAGTTGGTTCCGTAGTTTTAGAATTCTGCTGATCCCAAGTACTCCATCTCCATCATTGCATATGAAAATATAGAAAGTAAAGAAGAAAAGGCATAACCAGAAGAATTGTGAAAAATAAGTGAATTTATCCAGTTGAGGCATGATTAGATTAATTGATTTCAACAAAATGATTCCCTCCAGACAGCTTCACTCCGTCAAGCCTCTAGGAGTAGTTAAGAACTATAGAAAGTTGTGGTTGGTTGTTGACCAACAAAAGCATGGGAGAAAAAACGAAAAAGGGGGCATAGAGATTTCTTCTCTTATGAGATTGATAGTTTGATCGCGGGGGCGGCCCGGCAGGCTAGCGATCAGAACAGAAAATAAAATCTCTTCTATATACGTTATGGTATGGAAAAAGATCTGACTTCGTTAGAAGAAGATGAGCTGCCTAGATCTTTGTGAGAATCTTTTCAAAGCATTAGCTCATTCCCTCGCTTTTGTTCAATTATAAATCTAAATAAAAGAAAGAAGAACTTTAATGGAGATTTATAGCATCATTCAAGTAAATACAGATTAAGATCGTAAAAACATAAGCTTGTAATATAGCTACACCTAATTCCAGACCGGTTAATGCAAGAACTATAAGGATCCCTTCCCTTCCCAGCTAACTATCTAAATCTTCGTTTAAAGGGCTTGGCGAATATAGATAGATTTGTCGCCATAGCTGAGAAGGTCTCGCTCTATTTCGATGAGATATGTTATCTCGAGGTGGTCCTTTTGGGCTGGGCTAGATGCGGCATTTGAAACCTCGAGGGTGTCGCGCCTCTCGTTCAAGAAGTCGCAAAAAGCTTCCTCAGGAGAGTATGCGGCCCTTTCTTTCAAATCCGGATTTTGCAAAAGGACCCCCCGAAAGACTTCATAACAGGAGTGCTTCCGTTCCCTTATTTGGAGATCCCGGTTTTCGAAATCCAGGAGCCGAAAATATTCCTTTTGATTGGGGGAATTCCTTAGGCATTCCTGGATTTCCCCCCAATAGTCCCCTTTCTCTTTCCCAAGGAGGAAAAGTGAATTTGCGGCCTCCAGGATTCGAATTCTATTTTGCATAGAATACTCCAATTCCGGATTGGGGGTAATAGGCCAGGGCTCCGCAAGAACGTCTAGCCCGAAAGACTCTTCCGACGAGGAGGCGGGTGAGAGGCCCTGCGCGAAAGCTATAGCTTCGGGGGCGCCGTCCATTGAGTATAAGAGAGCAAATGATGGTATAGCAATGAACATCGAGATGAGACTAGGAAAGATGGTCCGAAGAATCTCGATAGTAGTTCCATGAACAATCCTTTGCGGGATTGCATTTTCTTTATAGTGGAAATGCCATAAAGCGCGAACCAAGATCCATAATACGAAAACCAAAATCAGAAAAAATATATCGTGATGTAAGTCTATTATTCCTTGCATTATAGGTGTAGCTGCGTCTTGAGATCCTAATTGCCATCGTTGCCCTGTATCACAACAAATTGTGAGGAATAACCATTTTAGAACAATCATTTTCAAAGCAAAGGTTCCTTCTGCTCTGCTCCCCCAAACAAAGAGAGACTGATTCTGACTCTCCCAATTAAGGAAGACGGAAATGGCTGGTGCCGGTTGGTCCAACCAAGAAAAAAGAGATGGGAATTTTGGGCGTAAGATTCTTCTTCTTCTTACAATATTTTGAGTTAGATGAACAGATCACTCTCCTAAAAGCAGCAGTCTTCTTATATACTTTTCTATCAATCGATAAGCCCGGGTGGGGCATTCTATCAAGTTCCGATCCTTCACTTGCTGATATCAATGGGAATCACATTGGTGTTGATGTTTACACAGACTAACCGCAAGATATTTATATCTACGTTAGATGATCTCCCAATAGTCAGATAAGATCTTAGACACCGGAGACCTGCTTCGCGGGATCGCCTTACGTATAAGGACCTGATCCGCTCTTGGCAAAGAAGCAAGAGTTCCGGTGCGGGAGTAATACAATCTGTCTATTAGTGAAATAAAAAAAAAGAAATATGAATCTCGTATAAATGAAGGGAAATTTTATGGCTTAAAGGAGCTTTTAAGCCACTCTTATAATTCTTCTTGGGTTATTTTATTTCCGATCGGATCTTGCCAGGGGTTGGTGCATTGATGCCGAGAATACGCTGTTTGAAAGGTAACTTGATCTAGATGCGGAGTCTCGTTTGCACTTTATGGTACAACTTATTATCCTTTAAATAAGAGGAGGTGGTCAAGACCTTAGGCAGCTTGACGCATCTAGTTTCGGTCTTGCTAACGGGCGACAAAAGGATGTTGGCCTTCCCATTTGAAGCGTAGAAGGGGTAGAAAGCCTGTTCTTTTGGTACAAATCCTCTTTATTGAATGAAACTAGCTAGCTGTCTTTGAAGTCAAGTACTTAGCCGGGCAAGTCCATCGCGGGCACTACCCGACTTATTTCGTGCATATAAGTACAAGTTTAGATGTGGCCATCTAGACAAGTGAAACGGTCCTTGCTGTCGAAGTTTACTACTGGATAGGAATTCCATCGGTATGGCATTAGAACTGCTCGGATCAGTTCGATATTGAAGGATGGATCGGTATTGAAGTGAGATATTAAATCCTCTTTCTATTTAATGGTATTTCACTGCCTTTCATGTACAAGTATTGCAACTGAGACTGAGAGACAAGGGAGATCCCATTGAACTTGCCTTGATTGAATGAAGGCTAGCTGACTTCGATACTGAATGAACTCGCATGCTGGAGAACCGATGAGAGACATAGTCGATGCCAAGCTGTAATTTCACACTTGAGCTTTTCCCTTCGAAGAGTTGATCTTTCATTTCAAAAGTGGTATCTCCCCTGATGCTAGCCCTTTTTCCTTCGATGACTGAGATTGAAATGGATAAATCCCTAATGGTGAAATGAGACTGATTTCTAGATTGAACTGATGGCAATGAGGGCAACTAACTTACTATATAGGCATACGAACTAGCGGAATCCCTAAACTTCAGCTTAGCTGTCGAAGTGCACTAGCTGACTTCTGTCCGATGGTTGGATTGAAGGTCTTAGGTCAAACTTTCTTGACTGAAGTGGACTGGGAAGGGAATGCGAATAGGATAGGTTTGCAAAAGACCGAGGTCTTTACTTCTGCCTGTGCCTCTCGCTTTCATTCACAGGTTAGCCGAAGTCCTTTGAAGGTCTGCTTGCACTGAGATAGTGATTCGATCTTCCCTGCCTTCCTTCGTAGTGCTTGCGAGATGGACTCTTTCATCGGAGGGTGCTATTTCACCCATTGGTCTTGAGAAATCCTACTTCACCTACCTTTGGAACTCAGATCTCAAGAGAAGTCTTGACCGGACTACCGGACTTCCGGTCAGTGCTGCTAGACCTCTAAGCAAGTGTTGCTAGACTTTCCTGGCTGTTGTTGCTGCTAGGCAAGTTACATGAGTGAGGACGAACGAATACGGTGAGATACGATTTCTAATCTCTTGTAGTTAGGCAAGTGGAGGACAGTGATCTTCCAAATGATCACTGGCCGGAACGATCTATGATAGCTATTAACTAGTGCCATGGAGTCAGTCAGTCTAAACTCTATAGCTCAACAGTCTAGTGCAGCTAATGTACGAAGGAAGCAAGAAGTCAGCTAACAAGTATGAGAATCTCCACTGTTCAATCAACAAAGCAAGTGTTGTGAGCCCTTATAACTAAAGATCTATAGCTGAGTATAGTTGAGCGCTTTATAGCATAGCCTTTTATATTATAGAGGAGCTGCTCGCCTGGTCGCCGAAAGCCCTCGTCGGTAGCCATGGTTAAGCAAAGGCTTCTATGGCTCTAAGGTAGTAGACTTGGCCGCGCATGAGATGTTAGCCTTTAGACCTTCCCCATGGACCGGGGCTAAGGGCCTAATTCTGTTCCGCGTCGTCTTAGTCTTATCGCCTTTGTAAAGACTCTTTTTTTAGTATAGTTTAGTATAGAAAGAACGGGAGCCGGGCTTCTTCTAAGGCGAACAGCTTATTCTCAAGCAGGGGATTCGTCGAAAAAAACCTATCTGTCTACTTGCTTTCAGTTCTGTTCCCGTGTCGATCTTAGCTTAAAGCTCTCAACCTATTCTTGCGCAAACCAAGTTCACTGCCTGAATTTAGGAGTGAAATAACCCGCTATGAGTAGATGGGACTTTGCCGGGTATTCCTTCTTCTTGATAGCACAGGGGCACAGCGGTAAATACCGAGGAAAGAAGATAATCAAATTTTAGCATTCAAAAAGTAATCTCTTCCCAATCAATTGATTGAGATGATCCGAATCAGCAACGGCATTCCTATTTTCATTTATGTATGTCAATAGGAACTTCGATGGATTGATTTGTTGGTGCTGCCTCAGCATAAGACTCTGGGTGTCCACATAGGAAAAAGGACTGGTTGTTTCAAGCTACGAAGTCCGGTGAATCCTGAGAGGAGATGCTTCATACAGGTGTTCCAGGGCTTCACATCGAACGAGGTAAATAACACTTCAAAATAGACGTGACTAATGCAATAAGTAGACAAATAGCGTCTCGTGTAGATGGTTGTTTTCGTTTCGAAACCATGAACACATAGTCACGATTTCAGTCCCCGCTAAAGCAATTGTGGCCGTCTCCATTCATAAATAACATCTGCGCATATTCGCAGGACTAGTTCGCCTGACTCTACACCTGCTGCACGCACGGGTCTCCGCCCGCTTCCTTCTTGCGGTCCTAGGTCTTTAGGATAAGACAGTCCAAGAAAGTGCACTAGATTGGGAGTTAAGGAATGCTCTTTATTTTCATTTGAAGCACTTCGGCTCTCACCTCCAATCTAAGCTCATTTAACTCCAGCTTAGAGCGCACTTTACGAGAGGTATTCTAAGAATGAGTAAGTTATCACTCCCTTCTGCTCTAATCCGTATTTCTCTTTATATTAGCTTCCTAACTCTAAAAGGCATTTTCATTTCTTATCAAGAAGCCTTGGACCTTTTTCACTCCTGATTGCCATTCCCGCTTTCTCATTCACTGCTGGTCAAGAGAGGCTCTGTGGATCTACCAAATCTCTGTAACTAGGAGGTAGATCTTGTTGTTGTGATAATTCTTCATTCATGAGTTGTAGGGAAAGCAAGTGTTGGATTCAAAGCTGGTGTGAAAGACTACAAATTGACTTATTATACTCCTGAGTACGAAACCAAAGATACTGATATCTTGGCAGCATTCCGAGTAACTCCTCAACCCGGAGTTCCGCCTGAAGAAGCAGGGGCCGCGGTAGCTGCGGAATCTTCTACTGGTACATGGACAACTGTGTGGACCGATGGACTTACCAGCCTTGATCGGTACAAGGGGCGATGCTACCGCATCGAGCGAAAAAGATCAATATATTGCTTATGTAGCTTACCCTTTAGACCTTTTTGAAGAAGGTTCTGTTACCAACATGTTTACTTCCATTGTGGGTAATGTATTTGGGTTCAAAGCACTGCGCGCTCTACGAATCCCTACG